TTCAACTCGATGTTGTCCAAAAAAAAGGAGTTAGAATACGGGTATGGGCTAAGTAAATCAATGGGCAGCCTTGGTTCTATTGAAAATACCAGTGTAAGTGAAGACCCGATTAGAAATGATATAGATAAAAACACTCTTAGTGGGAGCGATAGTGACAATTCTAGTTACAGTAATGTTGATCATTTAGTCGGCGTTAGAGACATTCATAATTTCGTACCTGATGATACTTTTTTAGTTAGGGATAATAATAGGGACAGTTATTTCATATGTTTTGATATTGAAAATCAAATTTTTGAGATTGACAATGCTCATTCTTTTCTAAGTGAACTAGAAAGCTCTTTTTCTAATTCTCGGAATTTTTGTTATCTAAATAGTGTATCTAATAGTGATGATCCCCACTATGATCCTTACATATATGATACTAAATATAGTTGGAATAAACACATTACTAGCTGTATTGACAGCTATTTTCGTTCTCAAATTTGTATTGATAGTTACATTTTAAGTGGTATTGTCAATTACAATGACAATTACATTTCTAGTTACATTTTTGATGAAAGCAGAAATAGTAGTGAAACCCAGAGTTCAAGTATAAAAACGAGTCCAGCTGGTAGTGAGTTAACTATAACAGAAACGGAAAATTCTAATGATCTAGATTTTACTCAAAAATATAGGCATTTATGGGTTCAATGCGAAAATTGTTATGGATTAAATTATAAGAAATTTTTGAAATCAAAAATGAATATTTGCGAACACTGCGGACATCATTTGAAAATGAGTAGTTCAGATAGAATAGAACTTTTGATTGATCCAGGTACTTGGGTTCCTATGGATGAAGATATGGTCTCTGTGGATACCATTGAATTTCCGTTGGAAGAGGAATCTTACAAAGATCGTATTGATTCTTATCAAAGAAAAACAGGATTAACTGAGGCTGTTCAAACAGGCACAGGTCAACTAAACGGTATTCCCATAGCAATTGGGGTTATGGATTTTCAGTTTATGGGGGGTAGTATGGGCTCCGTAGTTGGCGAGAAGATCACTCGTTTGATCGAATATGCTACCAATCGGTTTTTGCCTCTTATTCTAGTGTGTGCTTCCGGAGGAGCACGCATGCAAGAAGGAAGTTTGAGCTTGATGCAAATGGCTAAAATAGCTTCCGCTTTATATGATTATCAATCAAAGAAAAAGTTATTCTATGTATCAATCCTTACATCTCCTACTACTGGTGGGGTGACAGCCAGTTTTGGTATGTTGGGCGATATCATTATTGCCGAACCCAATGCCTACATTGCATTTGCGGGTAAAAGAGTAATTGAACAAACATTGAATACGACAGTACCTGAGGGCTCACAAACGGCTGAATATTTATTCCATAAGGGCCAATTCGACCTAATCGTACCACGTAATCTTTTAAAAGACGTTCTGAGTGAGTTATTTCAGCTCCACGCTTTCTTTTCTCTGAATCAAAATTCAATCAAGTGGATCCTTAATAAAAAAAAATATATTAATTAATCAGAATATAAATTATTATTTTTTTTTTATAAAACGAGTAGTTATTTAGTTTATAGAAATCAAAGCCAAAATCCATTCTACGGATTTTGGCTTGGTAGCATTTGATAACATAAGATTTAATTGTAAAAATAATTATGCGGATCATTTTTTTTTACCGACATTCCCGATTACTAATCAGTAAAAACCTCTATCAAAAAAAAAGAATGCATTCCTTCTTCCGCTAAATTAAAATTAGGCAAGGAGAATAAAGCGAATTTCACGTTCTCTTCTTATGTTATGTGTATATAATTCAAATATAGAAAATTTAAAAGTGAAAAGTACAGAATCTTGCATCTTTCGATATTTTTTTAGAATCCCCAGTTTTACTAAGACTCCCTATTCCCGGATCGGATTGTAACAAATTTTTCAGGAAGTTGTAAGAAACTCTTTCTTTATTTTATTCCATTTTATGAAATTCAAATTATAAGACAAAAACAAGATAATAAAAAAGGCGATTATCATATATATATATTTCATGTAGAAAGATGAAAAATTATATTTATTTAGTTCGACATTCCTTGCACTTATTTTATTATATTTATATATTTTTTATTATATCACATATACTCACTTAGATATGCTTAGTATAATTCTATATGAATTATAAATAATGATTATAAGATACCTTTATAACAATATAAATAACAATATAACAATAACAGGTAAAAATAGTAAATCCAGGTATCCATTTTATGACAAATTTACCCTCTTTTTTTGTGCCTTTCGTGGGCCTAATATTGCCGGCAATTGCGATGGCTTCTTTATCTCTTCATATTCAAAAAAACAAGATTTTTTAGATATCGATATGATGGGGCTAAATCTCATCTATTTTGTTTTTTTTTTTCAAGATTTAGACTTAGACCATAACACAGATATCTATTTCTTAGAATAAAATATGTGATGTGGTTTCCCCCGAACATAAAGAAATATTGTTATTCGTGTGTAAACATGATATATGAGTAAATAAATTATAGCTATTTGCAACGAAATCAAATCGGGATCGGGGCGAATGCCTTAAATGTAAAGTGAATATATCTATATGTATGTGGATATCTATAGGAAATCATACGAAATGGATATCATTATTTTATATCTAACCAATTCGATGAATTACTCCTAAAATAAAAGTTCACATCAGAATAGTGCTAGTTGATGAGAGTTATTTCGGAAACACACAAAAAGTCAAATTAATTTGGGTTATTCTCTCAATTTCAATAAAATGCAACTAGATCTAGTATGAATTGGCGATCAGAACATATATGGATAGAACTTATAGCAGGGTCTCGAAAAACAAGTAATTTCTGCTGGGCCTTTATCCTTTTTTTAGGTTCATTAGGGTTTTTATTAGTTGGAATTTCCAGTTATCTTGGTAGAAATTTGATATCTTTATTTCCGCCTACGCAAATCATTTTTTTTCCACAGGGGATCGTGATGTCTTTCTACGGAATTGCGGGTCTCTTTATTAGCTCTTATTTGTGGTGCACAATTTCGTGGAATGTAGGTAGTGGTTATGATCAGTTCGATAGAAAAGAAGGAATAGTGTGTATTTTTCGTTGGGGATTTCCTGGAAAAAATCGTCGCATCTTCCTCCAATTCTTTATGAAAGACGTCCAGTCCATCAGAATAGAAGTGAAAGAGGGTATTTATGCTCGTCGTGTCCTTTATATGGAAATCAGAGGCCATGGCGCTATTCCTTTGACTCGTACTGATGAGAATTTGACTCCACGAGAACTTGAGCAAAAAGCTGCTGAATTGGCTTATTTCTTGCGTGTACCAATTGAAGTATTTTAAAAAATGAATTGAAACTGAAATGAAAAGAATGAATGCTTTTTTTTATTTTCAATAGAGAGATTATATCTTGTAGATTCTCTTTTTTTTGTTTTGTCAATCAATTTTTCTTTTTATCCCTTTTTGTACTTCTTAATTACCAAACGATTGGGATGCTTATAACGATAGCTTTTTTGTCTTGTTTTGGTAGTCATTTTTTTTATCAGAATCACAATATTCTTCAGAAAATTCTCTCAATTATTCCCGGACTATGCGCCGTTTTTTTTTCAAAAAATTGGATATTTTGATAGAAAGGGAGTTCTTTCGTTTCAAAATCTGAATAATATTTGTTACTTGAAGGGGCTCTTTCATGCATTTCTTTATTGAAAGGGGTCACTCTCTTCGAATTTTAGCAAGTGATAGATTTGGAAACAATCTCTTTATTCGAAGTGGATTCTTTTTTATTCCATTTCTGTATTATTTATAAATTCAAGTACTAACCGCTGAATCATACACAAAAAAAGCGGGGAATAGATTCGTGGTCTCGATAACTTGTAATAGAACTGATCCTTGATAGGAATATTAGTTAGTATCGTATAGCGTCAACGAATGGGGTGAGTTCATTAAAAATTCAAAGACGAAAAAATGGCAAAAAAGAGAGCATTCATTCCCCTTCTATATCTTGCATCTATAGTATTTTTGCCCTGGTGGATCTCTCTCTCATTTACTAAAAGTCTGGAATCTTGGGTTACTAATTGGTGGGATACTAGGCAATCCGAAATTTTTTTGAATGATATTCAAGAAAAGAGTATTCTAAAAAAATTCATAGAATTAGAGGAACTCTTACTCTTGGACGAAATGATAAAGGAATACCCGGGAACACATCTAGAAAAGCTTCGTATCGGAATCTACAACGAAACGATCCAATTGATCAAGATGCACAATGAAGATTGTATCCATACGATTTTGCACTTCTCGACAAATATGATCTGTTTCGTTATTCTAAGTGGTTATTCTATGCTAGGTAATGAAGAACTTGTTATTCTTAACTATTGGGTTCAAGAATTTCTATATAACTTAAGCGACACAATCAAAGCCTTTTCCATTCTTTTAGTAACTGATTTATGTATAGGATTCCATTCGCCCCACGGTTGGGAACTAATGATTGGATCTGTCTACAAAGATTTTGGATTTGCTCATAATGATCAAATTATATCCGGTCTTGTTTCTACCTTTCCGGTCATTCTAGATACAATTTTAAAATATTTGATTTTCCGTTATTTAAATCGTGTATCTCCCTCACTTGTAGTGATTTATCATTCAATGAATGACTGAAAAATGATTCACTGATCCAATTAGAATGGTTGGTTGTTACTTTGTACATAAGCAAAACATTCAAAACTGTACTTATTCTTTTTACTCATACAAGGGATTCGATTCCTCCTATATTCTATTCCATTACAATAAAATTCTTTTAGTACATAGCAGAATCATAGATAGGGAACTATACTAGACTAAGAACCTACCTAATTTTATTGTATAAATTTTCGATACCAATGATTGGACCATGCAAACTATAAATACCCTTTTTTCTTGGATAAAGGAAGAGATTACTCGATCCATTTCCGTATCGCTCATGATATATATAATAACTGGGGCACCCATTTCAAATGCCTATC